ATTATTTTTTTGTTAATTTAATAATATTTTATAATCTAAATTTTATTGAGATGAATTTATTAAGGTTTTATGGTCATAAATTATTTGATTTATGTTAATTAAACTATTTAAAAAGTTTGATCACCAATTTTAATTTATTAAAATTTGTCAAACTTGGATACTTATTTGACAAACTATTTAAAAAGTTTGATCACCAATTTTAATTTATTAAAATTTGTCAAACTTGGATACTTATTTGACAAACTATTTAAAAAGTTTGATCACCAATTTTAATTTATTAAAATTTGTCAAACTTGGATACTTATTTGACAAACTATTTAAAAAGTTTGATCACCAATTTTAATTTATTAAAATTTGTCAAACTTGGATACTTATTTGACAAACTATTTAAAAAGTTTGATCACCAATTTTAATTTATTAAAATTTGTCAAACTTGGATACTTATTTGACAAACTATTTAAAAAGTTTGATCACCAATTTTAATTTATTAAAATTTGTCAAACTTGGATACTTATTTGACAAACTATTTAAAAAGTTTGATCACCAATTTTAATTTATTAAAATTTGTCAAACTTGGATACTTATTTGACAAACTATTTAAAAAGTTTGATCACCAATTTTAATTTATTAAAATTTGTCAAACTTGGATACTTATTTGACAAACTATTTAAAAAGTTTGATCACCAATTTTAATTTATTAAAATTTGTCAAACTTGGATACTTATTTGACAAACTATTTAAAAAGTTTGATCACCAATTTTAATTTATTAAAATTTGTCAAACTTGGATACTTATTTGACAAATTTTCTGGAAATCTGATTATTGAGATTAATAACTATGATATTTTTATTTAGTGAACTTTGCTCTATTTTTTTACCCCCCCAAACTTTTGGTCGATTTCGGGTAACTTAATTATTTTTTTTAATTATACTTTTAATGTTGATTTATTTGGTTTTTTTTTAATTTATACATACTTTTTTACATATAAAATTTTCTTTTCTGTTATAGTTATAAAATACAAAATTGGGCACTAGTACCTTGATTGTTTTAAATTTGAATTTTTGATACATAAATTTAAAATTGTATTTTTTGTGGAATTTAATTTGTATAAAAAAACCTTAGAAATAATTTTAAATTTATCTTATTTAATTAAGTTAGCCTAAATTGGGTTAAAGTTTAGGGAATTTTATTTTTTAGGCTTGTTTTTATGGTAACTGTGTCAGATTTATATTAAATTCTTATTTTATATATATACCCTAATTAAATATAATAACCTATTATTAATTTTAAAATAGAATAAATAATAATAAGACTTTATTGTATATATATACATATATATATTATAGTAGTATAAATAATATTAAATACATATAAATAGATATTATATATTTAATATAAATTATTTATTATATAATATTAAATAGGGTTAATATTAATATAATAAATACTTATATTAACTTAAATTTTTGTTTTTATAGTAACTGATAATCATTTTTAAATGGTTAAACCCTCACTTTTTCATAAATATGAAAAAAATGAAAAAGTGAGGGTTTATTTACATAAGTTTAATCAGGAATTATTATAATTATTAATTATTTATATGAAATATCCATTATTATTTAGGTACAATAAGTTATTTATGTTAAATAAGAGTTATATATTTATATATTGATAATGTATTTATGTTATTAATAATTAATAAATAATATAGTACTGGGGTTTTATTTTTACATATATAATAATGTTGAATTAAACGATCGAAAAAAGCTGTTATAGTACACTTGGGCAGGAGATACCAAATATAGTTCACTTAAGGTAAAATACACTTGTGTAAATTGAATATTTCCGTTTTTTTTTTTTTTGTGTAAAAACGGGAATATTATTTTATAAATTGTACTAATTTTTAATTTTTTTTTTTACTGATCAGTTTGATTCTGGTTTTATTTATTAATTTTTCATAAATTTTATACATGTAAATTTTTAATAATATATTTATTTAATAGCAGTATTTAATATTAGGTATGAAGTTATTTTTGATTTGGTTATATGATTTAATATTGTAAATGTTTGTGCCAGCATACGCGGTTATACAATAAATGTTAATTAATATTTTTGGTGTAGATTAGTTAAAATTTTATTTGAAATTATTATTTTATTTTTTTGGTGAAATTTAAAATATTATTAATTTTTTACTTGATTCTTTAAAATTTAAAATTTAAACTAGGATTAGATACCCTATTATTTTGAATGTAATAATTATCCTAGGTAGTATTAGTTTAGTTCTTTAAACCTAAAGAATTTGGCGGTGTTTTATTCTTGTTAGAGGAACCTGTTCCGTGATCGATAGTCCTCGTTTTATCTTTCTCTAATTATTTGTATGTATACCGCCGTTATAAGTATATTTTTATAGAATATTTACTTGAAAATTTATTTCTTTTTATTTCAGGTCAAGGTGCAGCTTATATTAGAGTGGAAAATGGGTTACATTCTTGTTGTTGATCAAATACAAATTTTATAATTTTGTTGAAGTTGGATTTAATAGTAAATGTAGTAATAGACCTATATTGATTATAGTTCTAAACTGAGTACATATCGCCCGTCACTCTCATTATTGAGATAAGTCGTAACAAAGTAAGCGTACTGGAAGGTGTGCTTAGGTTGAATTAACATAAATTAGTTTAATGAAAATAGTTCATTTACATTGAACAGATTTAAAGTTCATTCTTTTATTTATGATGTTTATTTTATTAATTTTTTTAATTTTTAATTTATTATTGATTTGAGTGTTATTAATTTTTATTTTTTTAGTATTTTTTAGAATTAATAATTTTATTTATAGTTTATTTTTACCGTTAGGGATATTTTATATTAATTATTTTTATTAGAATTTTTTTCGTACCTTTTGTATCAGGGTATATTAAATTGTTTTTATATATTTATTATTCTCGAAATAAATTGATCTATTTTATTATGTTAATTGAAGTTTTATATTCATTAGTTATATTATTATAGTTGTGATATGCTATTCGTAATTTATGATATCTAGTTTTCTAATAGACAAATTTAATTTGGCTATATTTATTTAATTATATTTTTTATATTATTTTATTTATTTATAGTAATATTAAAGGGGATTATCTCTTTATTATTTTTATAATTATGTTTTTAAAATATTATATAGGTTTTAAATTATCCATTATTTATAGTATATTATTATTTATTATTTGTATTTTTTGATTTATTTTAGTTTAATTATCTATTTGAATTTATTTTTTAATTTTATATTATTTTAAATAATGATTTAATTAGTATATTTTTTTTATTTGTTTTTATATTTTATAAATATTAAAAAGGAACTAGGCAAAAATTAATTTGTTCGCCTGTTTATCAAAAACATCTTTTCTTGATATTAATTTGAGATCTTACCTGCCCAATGATATTTTAATGGCCGCAGTATTTTGACTGTGCAAAGGTAGCATAATCATTAGTTTTTTAATTGTAAACTGGTATGAATGGTTTGACGAAACATTATCTGTCTCTTTATTATATTAGAAATTAAAATTTGAGTTAAAATGCTTAAATTTATTTATTGGACGAGAAGACCCTATAGATCTTTATATAAATGTTTATTATATATTTTGGTTTATTTATTTTTATTAATCATTTTATTTCGTTGGGGTGACTTGAAGATATATAAAACTCTTTATATTTTTATACATTTATTTTTGAATTTTTGACCTTATTTTATTGTTAAAAGATGAAGATACCTTAGGGATAACAGCGTAATTATTCTTGAGAGTTCATATTGACAGAGTAGATTGCGACCTCGATGTTGGATTAAGATAAAAATTAGGTGTAGTAGCTTAAATTTTGTTAGGTCTGTTCGACCTTTAAATTCTTACATGATCTGAGTTCAAACCGGCGTGAGCCAGGTTGGTTTCTATCCATAAAAGTTTTTATCATATTAGTACGAGAGGACCATATGATTCAAATATTTTGTTGATTTTGATTTTTTATTAATTTGGCAGATATTATAGTGCAATAAATTTAGGATTTATATATGTTGGTTTGTTCAACAGTTAATATTGATTTTTTTTGAATATATTATTTCTATAATTTCTTTTTTAATTATTTCTGTTTTTGTTTTAGTTGGTGTTGCTTTTTTTACTTTATTTGAACGTAAAATTCTTGGTTATATTCAAATTCGAAAGGGACCTAATAGGGTTAGTTTTATTGGTATTTTTCAACCCTTTTCTGATGCTATTAAATTGTTTATTAGGGAGAATGTTTTACCTGGAATATCTAATTTTATTCCATATTATTTTTCTCCAGTATTTAATTTATTTCTTTCTTTAATTATTTGATTAGTTATTCCTTATTTTTCTAATATTTTTGATTATAAGTTGGGTTTTATTTTTTTTTTGTGTTGTGCTAGTTTGAATGTTTATAGTCTTATGATTTCTGGATGGTCTTCAAATTCTAATTATGCTTTATTAGGTAGATTACGTTCTGTTGCTCAAACTATTTCTTATGAGGTTAGATTATTTTTAATTTTATTATCTTTTATTATTTTATCTGGTAGATATTGTTTAATTGATTTATATTATATTCAGTATTATATTTGAAATTTTTTTTTATTATTTCCTTTATGTTTATGTTTATTTTCTTCTTTATTGGCTGATACTAATCGTGCTCCATTTGACTTTGCTGAAGGTGAATCTGAATTAGTTTCAGGATTTAATGTTGAGTATAGAAGAGGTGGATTTATTTTAATTTTTTTGAGTGAATATTCAATAATTTTATTTATGAGATTACTTTGTGTTGTTTTATTTTTGGGTTGTGATTTATATTCTTATTTTTTTTTTTTAAAAATGATTTTGGTTTCTTTTATGTTTATTTGAGCTCGGGGTACTTTACCTCGTTTTCGTTATGATAAATTAATGTATTTGACTTGAAAATGTTATCTTCCTTTTTCTTTAAATTGTTTAATTTTTTTTATTTGTTTTAAGGTTTTTATTATTTCTTTATTTATTTATTGAATTGATTTTAGTTTAAGTTAATAGAGATTTTAATCTCTATTTTGTACTTTCAAAGTACATGTTTCTGTAAAACTTATTAACTATAATATCTTATCTCATAATATTTTTATTAAATTTTCTGATAGAAAATAAGTAAAGTAGATTACTGTTAATATTTGTCTTATTATGATGTATGGATCTTCAACTGGTTTTGCTCCTATAATTGTTAATAATATAATGGTTGTTACTATTATTCAGAATATTATTTGATTTATGGGATAAAATGTATTTCCTTGAAATTTTCTTTTATATAAGGGTATAATTACTAAAATTATAATTGATATTAGTAGTGCAATTACACCACCTAGTTTATTGGGAATTGATCGTAAAATTGCATATGCAAAAAGGAAGTATCATTCTGGTTGAATATGAGTTGGTGTTACAAGTGGATTGGCTGGGGTAAAATTATCTGGATCTCCTAAAATATAAGGTTCTGTTATAATTAATATTGATAATATTATTATTATAATTATAATACCAACAATGTCTTTTCATGAGAAATATGGTTGGAATGGTAGTTTGTCAATATTTCTATTTAATCCGAGTGGATTATTTGATCCTGTTTGATGAAGAAATAATAGATGAATTATTACTATTGCTGTAATAACAAATGGTATTATAAAATGTATTGTGAAAAAACGGTTTAATGTTGCATTATCAATTGCGAACCCTCCTCAAATTCATTGTACTAATTCTGTTCCTAGATAAGGTATTGCTGATAATAAATTTGTAATTACAGTTGCTCCTCAAAATGATATTTGCCCTCAAGGTAATACATATCCTATAAAAGATGTTATTATTACTAATAGTAATAATATTACTCCTGTATTTCATGTTTCTATAAATTTATAAGATCCATAATATAAACCACGACCTACATGTAGGTAAATGCAGATGAAAAATATAGATGCTCCGTTTGCGTGTGTAATTCGTATTATTCACCCATTATTTACGTTTCGGCAAATGTGATTTATTCTATCAAATGCTAGGTCAATATTGGGAGCATAATGTATTGATAAGAAGATGCCTGTGATAATTTGTGTTATTAAGCATAATCCTAATAGTGAACCAAAATTTCATCATGCTGAAATGTTAATTGGTGTTGGTAAATCTACTAATGATCCATTAATAATTTTAATTAGAGGATGATTTTTTCGTAATCTTTTGTTCATTAGTTTATTATTTGTAATGGTCCTTTATTTATTTCTGTAATTTTAAAAGCTGTAATTATAGTAAAGAATAGATATATTGAAATTATTATTGTTAACATATTTGATGGGTTTGAATATATTTTTGTTAATATATTTGATTTGATTTCTAATATATCTATATCAAAATTTGTTATTAATTTTATTTCTTTAATAATAGTGATTGTAATTATTATTATTATTAATGTTATTAATATTTTTTTTATTGATATTACGAATATTTTATTTGGTACAAGTCTTGTTATGTAAATAAATAATACTATTATTCCACCAATATATATTAAGAACAGAATATATGAATATCAGAATGATTTATATAATATTCCTGTTGATATTGAGATAATAGTTGTTTGAATAATAATTGTAATTCCTATTGATAAAGGATGTTTTATTATTAAGAATGTTATATTTATTATTATATTAATTATTATTATACAAAAGGTAGTTTAAATAAAATATTAGTTTTGGGGATTATTGATGAGTTCATACTTTCTTTTGAAGTTTTAAGAATTTTTATTCATTTTTGGATTACAAGACCAATATTTTTTCTAAATTATTAAAACTATTGTTAATATATTATATTTTTCCTTTGATTATGTTTTTTTGTGGTTTATTAGCATTTTCTTTTAGATATAATCATTTTTTAATTACTTTATTGAGCTTAGAATATATTGTTCTTTCTTTATTTTGAATAGTTTTTTATTATATAATTTTAAATTATTTTGATTTATATTTTTTGATAATAATACTTACTTTTTGAGTTTGTGAGGCTGTTTTAGGTTTATCTTTATTAGTAAGAATGATTCGTGGTTATGGTAATGATTATTTTTTTTCTTTTAATTTAGTTCAATGTTAAAGTTTTTATTTTTTATTATTTTTTTAATTCCTCTTTCTTGTTTAGGATTTTGGTGATTAGTACCTTCTTTATTATTTTTTATTTTTTTTTTTATTTTTTTTTCTTTTGATTATTATTGTTTTGGTATTAGTTATTTTATATGTGTTGATTATATTTCTTATAGTTTGATTTTATTGAGACTTTGAATTTGTTGTTTAATAATTTTGGCTAGTGGATCATTATATAATTTGTTATATTATTATAATTTATTTATTTTTTTTTTGTTAATATTGCTTATTTTTTTATTTTTTTCTTTTTCTGTTAATAATCTTATTATATTTTATATTTTTTTTGAGTCTAGATTGATTCCCACTCTTTTTCTAATTATGGGTTGAGGATATCAACCTGAGCGTATTCAAGCCGGTTTATATTTTATTTTTTATACATTATTTTCTTCTCTTCCTATACTTATTTCTATTATTCTTTTGTATATGAAGTTTGGGAGAGTTTCTTTTATTCTATTATGTTCTTTTGATTATAATTATTTTTTATTTTATTTTTGTATAATTTTTTCTTTTTTAGTAAAAATACCTATATTCATAGTTCATATTTGATTACCTAGGGCTCATGTTGAGGCCCCTGTTTCGGGTTCGATAATTTTAGCTGGTGTTCTTTTGAAATTAGGGGGGTATGGCTTGTATCGAGTCTCTCCTATATTAATAATTTCTGGTTTGAAATATAATTATTTATTTGTTAGAATTAGATTATTAGGTGGTATTTATATTAGATTAGTTTGTATTCGTCAAGTTGATTTGAAATCTTTAATTGCTTATTCTTCAGTTATTCATATAGGATTAGTTTTATGTGGAATTCTTACTTTTAATTATTGAGGTATTTATGGTTCATTAGTATTAATATTATCTCATGGTTTGTGTTCATCTGGTTTATTTTGTTTATCAAACATCATTTATGAACGTTTAGGTAGACGAAGATTATTAATTTTAAAAGGTTTATTAGGATTTATACCTTCAATATCTTTATGATGATTTTTTTTAAGCATCTATAATATAGCTGCTCCCCCATCGTTGAATTTAATAGGTGAAATTATATTATTTAATAGAATTATTAGTTGATATAATTTAAATACTTTATTTTTTTTGTTTTTATCATTTTTTAGTGCTGTTTATAGATTATATATATATTCTTATACTCAGCATGGTATTAGTTATTCGGGTTGTTTTTCTTATACAAATTGTTATTTGCGTGAATATTTATTAATATTTTTACATTGATTTCCTCTTAATGTTCTTATTTTTTTATCTAATATATTTTTTGTTTAGCTTAAATAATTTAAGTTAAAATTTCAGTTTGTGGTTCTGAACATGTAAAGTTTACTTTAGGCTATTTTATTTAATTATTCTTTATGTTTATTATTATTTATTTATTTATTTTTTGTTAGAATTTTTTTGTTTTTAATTGGTATTTATTTTTGTTTAATTGATTTAGTTGTTTTTATTGAATATGAACTTTTTATATTTAATAGTAGTCAGTTTATTATAACATTATTATTTGATTGAATATCATTAATTTTTATGAGTTTTGTTTTATTTATTTCTTCATTAGTAATTAAGTATAGAGAGGAATATATATCTGGTGACCCTTTTTTGAATCGTTTTGTTATTTTGATTTTAATATTTATTTTTTCTATAATATTTTTAATTTTAAGCCCTAATATAATTAGAATTTTACTCGGTTGAGATGGGTTGGGATTAGTTTCTTATTGTTTAGTAATTTATTATCAGAATGTAAAATCTTTTAATGCTGGAATAATTACTGCTCTTTCTAATCGTGTTGGTGATTGTATAATTTTAATATCTATTGCTTGGATATTTAGATATGGAAGTTGAAATTATTTTATATACATTGAATTTTTTGGTGTTGATTTTGATGTTAATTTAATGTGTTTAATAATTTTAATTGCAGGAATAACTAAGAGAGCTCAAATTCCTTTTTCTCCTTGATTACCTGCTGCTATGGCAGCTCCAACTCCTGTATCTTCTTTAGTTCATTCTTCTACTTTAGTTACTGCGGGTGTTTATTTATTAATTCGTTTTAATCCCTTTTATTTAAATAGAAGTATTTCTTTATTTTTTTTATTTATTTCTTTAATTACTATATTTATATCAGGTATTTGTGCTAATTTTGAATTTGATTTAAAGAAGATTATTGCTTTATCTACATTAAGACAATTAGGATTAATAATATCTATTATTTCGTTTGGTTATATTTATTTAGGATTTTTTCATCTTTTAACTCATGCAATATTTAAGGCATTATTGTTTATATGTTCAGGGGTTGTAATTCATTCATTTAAGAATTGTCAAGATATTCGTTTATTGGGTAATATTTTTAATCAACTCCCATTAACTTGTATTTGTTTTATTATTTCTAGTTTGTGTTTATGTGGTTTTCCTTTTCTATCTGGTTTTTATTCTAAGGATTTAATTTTGGATTATTATTCTTCTGATATTATTAATTTATTTATATATTTTCTTTTGTATTTTTCTACTGGTTTGACTGTTAGTTATAGTTTTCGTTTAATTTATTATTTAATAATTAAGGATTATTCTTTTTTTGGATATCATAGCTTAGTTGATAATTATTATGTTATACTTCGTTCTATATATATATTATTATTTTTATCTATTGTTGTTGGTTGTTTATTAAGTTGAATTATTTTTCCTACTCCAGTTTATGTTAATATACCTATTTTTTTAAAATTAATAGTGTTGATAGTTTGTTTATTGGGGGGTTTTTTCGGTTATTTTTTAAGTTTTTTTAATTTATTTGATGTAATTTATTCTTATTTTTTATATAAGTTTTCTTATTTTATTGGTAATATGTGGTTTATCCCTTATTTTACTGTTTCATTACCTCAATATCCAATAATTTCTGGTTATTCAATTTCTAAAATCACTGATTTTGGTTGGTTTGAATATTTTGGTGGTCAAGGTATCTATTCATTTTTAATATATTTATCTAATTTTAATCAAAGGATTCAATCAGTTATATTTTATATTTTTTTTCTTATGTTTTCTTTTTGATTTATTATTCTTGTTTTTATTTATTTCATATATTTTAATTAGAATTTAATATTGAAGATATTAAGGTGAAAGTAATTTTCTATGGATATTTATAAAAATGTCTTTTATTTTTACAATGAAAATGTAATGTTTTATATTAAACTATATAAATAGAAATATAAATGGAGTTAAACCATAAAAATAATTAGTTAGCAGCTATTATTTGATCATCATATTTCCTTAATTGGAATTATAATTCATTTTTATCATTAACAGTGATATACCTCTATTTTGGTTTCAATTAATTTTTAAATAAGAATAGAATTTCTATTATTTTTTAGGTCGAAACTAAATACATTATTATGTTACTTATTTAAGGTTAATTGATATTCAATACTTTTTAAATGCAAATTAAATGTTATTATTAACTATAACCCTAATTTGTTCATTTTAAGGCTCCTTGGTTTCATTCATGGTATAAACCAATAATTAATACTGAAATAAAAATAATTGTAGTAATTATTCATTGGTTTATTTTTGTTATTATTATTATAGGTACTATTGGTAATAAAAGTGCAATTTCAATATCGAAGATTAAGAAGATAACTGCGATTAGGAAGAATTTTAGGGAAAATGGTGTTCGTGATGATGATCTTGGATCGAACCCACATTCAAATGGAGATCTTTTTTCTCGTTCATTAATTATTTTTTTTGATAAAAGGTTATTTAGTAATATTAGTATATTTGAAATAATAATAATTATTATTAATATTGTTAATGTTATTATGATTATTTATTCTGAAATATCAGACTTTTTAATTGGAAGTTAAATATACTTATATATTAAATAAATAATTACCTCATCAATAGATAGTAATATAGAGGAATAATCATACTACATCTACGAAATGTCAGTATCATGCTGCTGCTTCAAAACCTACGTGGTGATATTTTGAGAAATGTAAGTTTAGTTGACGAATTAAACATACTATTAAGAATGTAGAACCAATAATTACATGTAGTCCATGAAATCCTGTTGCTATAAAAAATGTAGATCCATAGATTGAGTCTCTGATAGTGAAAGGGGCTTCAATATACTCATATGCTTGAAGGATTGTAAAATATATCCCTATTAAGATTGTAATTGATAATCTGATATTTATTTCTTTTATATTATTATTTAATAGTCTATGGTGTGCTCATGTAATTGAAACTCCTGATGACAATAAAATTATTGTATTTAAAAGAGGAATTTGTATAGGATTGAAAGGGTTAATTCCTATAGGTGGTCAAATAGATCCAACTTGAACAATTGGTGATAATCTTCTGTGAAAAAAAGCTCAAAAAAATGAAATAAAGAAGAATACTTCTGAAATAATAAATAGAATTATTCCTCATCGTAAACCTTTTATTACAATTTTTGTATGTAATCCTTGATATGTTCCTTCTCGAATTACATCTCGTCATCATTGTATTATAGTTAATATCACTATAATTGTTCCTATTATTATAATTAATTTATTACTATGTTGGAATATATTTACAGTTCCTAATAGTATTAATATTGTTGAAATAGCTCCTACTAATGGTCAAGGTCTTATTTCTACTATATGGAAGGGGTGATTTTGTTTTATTGACATTAGTTTACTTCTCTAGCATAAAGTACTCTTAACACAGCAAATACATATCCTTGAATAATAGCTACAGCTGTTTCTAATATTAATAATAATATTTGAATAAAGATTATAATTGGTAGAATAGTTGTTTGAATTTCTATTGTAGTATTTCCTAACAAAGTTAAAATTAAATGACCTGCAATTATATTTGCAGCTAAACGTACGGCTAAAGTTCCTGGTCGAATAATATTACTAATAGATTCAATACATACTATAAAAGGTATAAGAATTGAAGGTGTTCCCGTAGGAACAAGGTGACTAAATATGTTTTGGTTATTTTTAATTCATCCAAACATTATAAAACATAATCATATAGGTAAAGCTATTGTTAGTGTTATTGTTAAGTGTCTTGTACTTGTAAATGTGTGCGGAAATAATCCTATTGTATTATTTATTATAATTATAAAGAATATGGATGAGAATATTAATGTTGTTCCTTTATTATTTTTTATATTTAGTAGTATTTTAAATTCTTTATCTAATATTATTATTGATTTGCTTATAATAATTGAATATCGATTATTAATTATTCAATATAATGATGGAACAATTGATATTACAATAATAGATGATGTTCAGTTAAATCTTAATTTCATTATAGAAGATGTTGGATCAAAAATTGAGAATAGATTTGTTATCATTTTCATGATTTATCAATTATTTTATTATTTTTTTTTGATTCTTTTGTTAATTTATTTCTTTTGTGAAAATAAATTTTTATATTGAATATTATTGTAATTATAATAAATAATATATAAATAGTAATTCATCTTATTGGAGCTATTTGTGGCATATAGGGATTATTGAGTTTCAATTATTTTAATATGACATATTAATGTTATATATTAACTAAATCTCTCATCAAAAGTATTCGTTAATTACTATGTTTTGGTTTAAGAGACCATTACTTACTTTCAGTCATTTGATGATTTTATTATTCATTTAATGAATGATTGTATTGGAATTCTTTCTACTGTAATAGGTATAAATCTGTGATTAGTTCCACAAATCTCTGAACATTGACCGTAAATTATTCCATTTCGGTTAAATATAATACTTGCTTGATTTAATCGTCCTGGTATTCCATCAATTTTTACTCCTCTAGATGGTAGTGTTCATGAATGAATAACATCTATTGATGTTACTATTATACGAATAAAAGTATTTGAAGGTAATACTATTCGATTATCTACATCTAGTAATCGAAAATTGTTATCCTCATCATTTATTATATATGAATCAAATTCTTTGTCATTAAAGTCTGAGTATTCATAAGATCAATATCATTGATGTCCAATTGCTTTAGTTGTTATTATTGGATTATTAATTTCATCTATTAAATATAATAATCGTAGTGATGGGGTAGCAATAAAAAATAATGTTATTGCTGGTGTTACTGTTCAGATTAATTCAATTGCTTGCCCTTCTAAGAGGTTTCGATCTATATTATTATTAATATTTAATATAATTATGATGTATGATACAGTTATTACAATTATTATTAAAATTATTATGATATGGTCATTAAAGAAGATTAATTGTTCTATTAAAGGAGACATACTGTCTTGTAAGTATAGATTTGGTCATGTTGTTATTTCTAATAAAAGTATGAACTTTATATATAGATCTTAAATCTATAGCACTAATCTGCCATATTAGAATTTAATTAGAATAGGTAATTCATTATATGTATGTTCAGTTGGTGGTATATTGTGATTTCATTCTATAGAACTAGTTATGTGGGATCTAAAAATTGTTTTTCGACTTGATGTAATTCTATCTCAAATAATTATAATAAATATAAGTATTCTTACTGTTGATACAATTGCTCCTATTGATGAAATAATATTTCATGATGTGAACATGTCAGGATAATCTGAGTATCGCCGTGGTATTCCAGCTAATCCTAGAAAGTGTTGTGGGAAAAATGTTAAATTTACCCCAATAAATATTGTTAAGAATTGTGTTTTTAATCATATTGGTTTTATATTTAATCCTGTAAATAATGGAAATCAATGAATAAAACCTGCTATAATAGCAAATACTGCGCCTATTGATAGTACATAATGGAAATGGGCTACTACATAATAAGTATCATGAAGTGTAATATCAATTGATGAGTTTGATAATACAATCCCAGTTAAACCCCCTAATGTAAACAAGAAAATGAATCCTAATGATCATAGGCATGAAGGGCTAAATGTTATTTTAGATCCATATATTGTTGCTAATCAACTAAATACTTTAATTCCTGTAGGAACAGCAATAATTATTGTTGCTGAAGTGAAATATGCCCGAGTATCAACATCTATTCCTACTGTAAATATATGATGAGCTCACACTACAAAACCTAATAGTCCAATAGCTGCTATTGCAAAGATTATTCCTAAGTTTCCAAACACTTCTTTTTTTCCTCTTTCATGAGATACAATATGTGAAATTATACCAAATCCTGGTAAAATTAAAATGTATACTTCTGGATGACCAAAAAATCAAAATAAATGTTGATATAAAATTGGATCACCCCCTCCTGCAGGATCAAAAAATGATGTATTTAGGTTTCGATCTGTTAGTAATATTGTAATAGCACCAGCTAACACTGGTAGTGATAGTAATAATAGAATTGCAGTAATTACTACAGATCACACAAATAGTGGAATTTGTTCTATTGATATTCCAGGTGATTTCATGTTAATAGTAGTTGAAATAAAATTTACTGCTCCTAAAATAGATGAAATACCTGCTATGTGTAATGAGAAGATTGTTAAATCTACTGAAATTCCTCTATGTCCTATTAGTCCTGCAAGAGGTGGATATAGCGTTCATCCTGTACCTGATCCTGTATCTACTATTCTACTTATAATTAATAATGTTAGTGATGGTGGTAATAATCAGAATCTTATGTTATTTATACGAGGAAAAGCTATATCAGGTGCCCCAATTATAATTGGTAGTAGTCAATTACCAAATCCTCCAATTATAATAGGTATAACTATGAAGAAAATTATTACAAAAGCGTGTGCAGTTACAATGGTGTTATAAATTTGGTCATTTCCAATAATGGATCCTGGTATACCAAGTTCTATACGAATTAATATTCTTATAGATAGTCCTACTATTCTTGATCATATACCTAAAATGAAATATAAAGTACCAATATCTTTATGGTTGGTTGAGAACAATCATCGTTTCATTAGTAAGATGGCTGAATTATTAGGCGGTAAATTGTAAATTTATTTATAGGTATAACCTTCTTACTGGTCTTATATTCACTTATGATATTGAATTGCAAATTCAAAGGTATACTCGGTATTAAGGCTTAAAGTATAATCTTTATTTATAACTTTGAAGGTTATTAGTTTTTTTAACTTAAATCCTTATATTATAATAATTATTCTCACTAATATTAAACCTATTATTGAAATAATATTGATTAACATTATTTTATTATTTTTTAATGTATTTTTAATTTTTCATTTAGATTCTGTATTAGTTATTACTATTGCTGAATATATAATTCGTAAGTAATAGTAGATTGTAATTAGTGTGATTATGATCAGTAGTATTATTATTATTATTTCCTTTAAGTTTAATCTTGCTTGTAATACTATTCATTTTATTAGAAATCCTATTATTGGAGGTAATCCTCTAATTGATAATATATTCATTATTAGAATTAATTTTTTAAAATTATTTTCATTTATATTTATTAATTGATTTAAATGATAAATTTTGTATTTGTCTATAGTTATTGTTATAATTATTATTAAAATTGAGTATATAATAAAATAGGTGATTCATAATATTTCACTAATTAATATAGCAGCTAATATTCATCCATTATTTCTAATAGATGAATATGCTATTAATTTTCGTAATGATGTTTGATTTAAACCTCCAATTGATCCGATTATGACTGAAAGTGTTGTTGTTATTATTAAGAAGTTTCTTATTTTAATTATATGTGATATTATTAATAATGGAATAATTTTTTGTCATGTTATTATAATTAAACAATTTATTCATCTTAATCCTTCTATTGTTTTTGGTAGTCAAAAATGAAAAGGTGAAACTCCTCTTTTTATTATTAATGCTGTTATTATTAATATATTATTTATATTTAGATTAGTTATTTTTGCTTTAGTAATAATTACGGATATAATTAATAGTATGGATGCTATTGTTTGTACTAGGAAATATATGAGAGATGATTCTTTAGTTGTTAAATTATTTTTTTCAATAATGATAGGCATAAATGCTATTATGTTAATTTCTATGCCTATTCAGATTGTAAATCATGAGTTTGATGAAATAGCAATAATTACACTTATTATAATTATGATTATAAATATTATATTTGATGTTTTATTAATAATTAGAAAAAGGACTTTGTCCATTGATGAGGTATGAACCCATTAGCTTAATTTAGCTTATTTTTCTATATTTAGGTGTATGATGCACGAAAATTTTTGATATTTTAGGTAATAGTTTAATTCTATTAAGTATAATATAATGGAAGTAATAATATTTACATTTTTTATCACATCAAGATAACCTTATAATCAAGCATTCCATT